TTACTAGTACACCTAGTGTGATTCCTAATACAAGAGTCAAAATAGGGACAAGCACCCATATGATCCCATAGACTTCTTTTAAGAATTCCAATCTGGAAAACGAATGGATGGCTTGTAGTTCTGTTGTATTATCAATTATCATTTCAACGATCAACTTCTCCCATAATGATATCTATACTACCTAGTATCGTCATAATATCAGCCAATTTCATTCTTTTAACTAACTGAGGCAGAATTTGCAAGTTGATAAAACCCGGTGGGCGAATTTTCCATCTCCAAGGAAAAACACTCTGATCTCCTATCAGAAAAATTCCCAATTCTCCTTTTGGTGCTTCGACTCTTACATAAAGTTCTTGTTTGGACAATTCAAAAGTTGGAGAAGGTTTTTTACTAATAAATCGATATTCAAAATCATTCCATTCAGTATCTTTTACTCTATCAAAGCGTCGGATTTCTAAATTCTCAAAGGGCCCCCCTGGAATTCCTTCCAGAGCCTGTTGGATAATTTTTATGGATTCTGTCATTTCACTGATTCGTACTAAATAACGAGCTAATGAATCCCCTTCTTTTTGCCATTGAACCTCCCAATCAAATTCGTCGTAACACTCATAATGATCAACTTTACGAAGGTCCCATTGTATTCCGGAAGCTCGTAGCATTGGTCCTGATAAACCCCAATTTAGTGCTTCTTCTCCTCCAATAATGCCTACGCCCTCAACTCGTTCTAAAAAAATAGGATTCCGTGTAATAAGCTTTTGATATTCAGCAACCCCTGTTAAAAAATAATCACAAAAATCCAAACATTTATCTATCCATCCATGAGGTAGATCAGCAGCTATTCCTCCGATACGAAAATAATTATGCATCATTCGCATACCGGTGGCAGCTTCGAATAGGTCATATATCAATTCTCGTTCTCGAAAAATATAGAAGAAAGGGGTCTGTGCCCCAATATCTGCCATAAAAGGACCAAGCCATAACAAATGAGAAGCTATACGACTCAACTCCAACATAATGGCTCTGATATAGCTAGCCCTTTTAGGTACTTGAATATTGCCTAGTTGTTCGGGTCCATTTACGGTTATTGCTTCTGTGAACATAGTAGCTAAATAATCCCAACGTGTTACATAAGGCAAATATTGTATAATTGTTCGGTTTTCCGCAATTTTCTCCATTCCTCTGTGTAAATAACCCAATATTGGTTCACAGTCAATAACATCTTCACCATCGAGAGTAACGATAAGTCGAAGAACACCATGCATTGATGGGTGGTGAGGACCCATATTGACTATCATGAGGTCTTTTCTTGTAGTTGGTGCAATCATAAGTTTTTTACCGAGTCATTCTTCCATGAATTGCTGAAAGTAAAAAGAAGTTCATCAAAATTGAAACGCATAAGTTCAAATGATATCACTCTTTAAATTAACGAGTTTTTGTCTCTCGAATATCCAACCGATCAATTAATTCTTTATAACGTACTCTATTTTTTTTTGACAAATAAGCCAGTAATCGTTGACGTTTTCCCAAAATTTTTCGCAAACCTCTCTGAGATGAATAGTCTTTTTTGTGCAATTCCAAATGTGAAGTAAGTCTCCTTATCTTAGTGGTGAAACTGAATACTTGAAATTCAACAGACCCTCTGTTTTCTTCATTTTCTTTTTGAGAAATAACCGAAATGAATGAATTTCTTACCATAAAAAAAAGCCTCCTCTCCCTTTTTACAGATATGGATTTTACCGATCAGTAATAATAATGTCATTCATTTTAATGTGGTATATACAATAATCTAATTCAAATTTCTTTATGAACTCCTAATTTTATCAATTCAAATGAATCAATCCAATTGAAAATTAGATTTAGATAGGGAGAGAAAAGGATTGGCACATTTTCGTATTCACAAAAGCGAAGAATTTAGACCTAAAATGAAGAGGGTTCTGTTGATTCATTTCTAGATCGAATTGATACATTATTCATTTAGTATTGGATATTTAGAATGAAATGTAAGACAGGACGTGTGATGTGTGTATTTATTTGCTTTCATATATCCTATATAGTAGAGGATATATAGGAAAAATGGACTATCAACGAATTTTCAATCGTGGATACAAATGTATCCTTAACATACTGAAACGACTGCCATTATTGGTATCAAACCAATAGCGATTCATACAAGCTAAATCTTCTAATCGATAATTAGGCCAAAGAAAGAACTTCAATTTCATTAATTGATTTTTCTCTCTATCAAGGTGATTACTGTCACCTAGAACTTGGCTGCTATTCTTTTCGTTGCAAAATACAGGATTTCCATCTACATCATTCCTATTCTTTGAATTGAAAGAAATTAGAATTCTTAATTTTCTACGACGCCTAAATGAGAAAATATTTTCAGGAACAAGCAAATCCAAATGATTTTTGTCTCTATTTCTTGTTATTCTTTCATGTGGTGGAATAGATTCATCAAAATTATTCTTAGCAACATATCTTTGCTCTCGGTATCTTTGATTAGTTTGGTGCTTACTCTTATGAACCAACAAAATACCGATGGTTTGATACATAATAAACTGTCCGTCGTTTTTTACAGACAGACGAATGGGTTCGATAATAAATATTCCCTTTTTCATCAATTCTGGAAGAGTTAAATTCTTCTGAATCAGCATTATATCCAAACTCATTTCTCCCCTTTGAATCGAGGATATAGAAATTTTTCTTGGATCTATTAGTCTAAGCAGGAAACAATATACCTTAATATTATTGATCAGTCTTTGATTCAAAGTATCGTCCCATCTCAATTGAAAAAGCAAATAACGTTTCAGGAACAAATCTAGTTCTGCTTCCGTGTTACTTTTGTATTGTTTTTTCTTTTTACCTTTTTTCATGTCCGATCTCGCATAATCTTCTTCAATATCTTTTTGTTGGTTTGAAAGAACGGATCCAAGATCCCCTTGGCTTGTGGTTTTTTTTTCTTCTTGATTTCGATTCTTTATTTTTTTATTCGATGGTATCAAAAAACTTCCCTTTTGCTTTTCATTAATCTTTTGATTTTGATTACTATTTTCATTTCTATTCAAATTTAAAAGAAGTAATTTGCTTGGTATAAACCAAGATTTCGTTTTATATGTATTATAAAGTAACAAAAATTCTGGGAAGAACCAAAGTTCCAGATTCAATATGGGACGCTTTAGTATTTTTTCATTCATCCCCATCCAATCAAAATCAAAAAAGACTTTTGGGGAGTTTGGTAAATTCATTTCTGGAATCATAAGATAAAAAAGATTTTTTTTATCAATTATTTGATAATTATTAGTAACAATCTGAGTATTTTGATTACTATTGGCATCGATCGTGATCCAGGCCTCAATATCGACTTTTTGTCTAAGATCAAAATTGATAATTTTCCAATCCAAATATTTCCTATCGGGAGTTTTTTCCATATATAGAATATCGCCCTTTCCTAGATAATTATTGATAGGGATACTCCTCAGCATATCAAAAAAAGTGTCTTTATATGTGTTGTAATTATAAGAAATCTCTTGATTCTTATTTCCTTCAAACGGCGATCTAGAAATAAATGAGTCCTTTTTATTTTCAGAATTAATAGATTTATATGATAAAAGATCATATTTATAGTATTTTGGAAAATTATCTTTTTGATTCAATAATGAATAGACTTCCAAAATATTTTCTTTTTTGTAATCAATTAATTGGTCTTTTTCATATAAATTCCATTTGCTGAAATTTTTCCTTTTAACCATACGACGTTGATAAACTCTATTCCGCCATTGTTGTGGTATTAATCTAGACCATCTGATCTGAGATAAATCGTATTGATAATGCCCTCTTAACCAGTTTTTCCATTGATTCATTTCAGAACTCGGAAGTCTGTTATCCCTTAATTTAGAATGAACTATTCCTTGTGTTTCAAAAGAATCCTTTATTTCAGGCTTAAGAAAAAAAGGGATTCCTTGATATTGAAGAAATGATTTTAATTTATACAAGTTAATAACTTGGGTTTGTGATAATTTGTAAAATACATATGCTTGTGATAAGTACGATAAGTCATAAAAAATATGTGAATTTGTCTGACTATTACTAATATTATAAAGTGACTTTTTTATAGTCGAAATAAACTCAATTGGATTTTTTTTTTTTTTATTAATTATTTCTTGACTTGTTTCATTATTGTAAATGGATTTATTCATAATTTTTTTTGTTGATTCAAGAAATAATTTTCTCTTTATTCTGGGAATATTAATGATAGATAAAAATATATTTGTGTAGATTCTTTCAATTAAAAATTTAAAAACAAAAGGTAATTTAGAGATTAATCGAGCATTTCTTCTTTTTAATATTTGCCATTTTTCTAATCTTTTAGCATTATAACTTGTTTTGTTAAGACTAATATTTATTTCTGGAGTTACTTTTTTTTTCTCTTTTGTAATTCTTTCTATTTGATTTCTAATTGTATTTGTTTTATCAGTCAGATCCTTCATTTTTTTTTCTGTCAATGAAGAATTTGTCCAACCTGGAGATGCAATTTGACTAAATGACTCATGAATCATCTGATTGCTGATTATGGGATCTCTTTCTTTTTTAGTTTCACTCGAGTCATATACTTCTACTTCTCTTGATCGAAATAAGAGAATTGGATTCACTTTTAAGAGTTCTTTTCTTATTTTTTTAAAAAAAACGACACTTTTGATAACCCATTTTTTTGTTTCTTTTGAAACTTTTCGAAGTAATTTTATTTTTCCTTTTAAAATTTTTAGAAGTAGAAAATATTTCTTTTTTAATTTTCCAATTTTTTTTTCGAGTTCCTTAAAAATGGGTTCAAAAAAAGAGGGTTGTTTTCGGGGAGAACCAAAAGGAAGTTCGGTTTCCATTCCCAAAACTGTTAAAAAACAAAAATCATCTTTTTCTTTTTTCTTTTTCATTATTAGATCTTTATGAGAGAATCGGAGTTTAGATCTGTGCCAAGGTTTCAGACAGAAAGGAAATAAGAT